CCCCTTTGCAGCCAGAATTGATTTTCCTCGATATCTAACATAATGCATGAAAGGATCCTTGAACAACCATAGGGTTTTCTGAAAACCATTACGACAAACTACTATAAGATGCTCTATCTTTCCATAGAAATGTATTCGCTCAAGAAAGGCTCCAGAAGATGTTGCTCGTAAATAAAAGGATTGTTTACGAAAAAAAACGAATACGGATTCATATTCAGATACATAAGAATTATATAGGAACCGAAAGAGTCTTTGATTCTCTTTTAATTTGAAAAAGGAAGAAATCGATTTCTTTGGAGTAATTAGACTATTCCAATTATGATATTCGTGGAGAAAAAATCGCAATAAATGTAAAGAGGGAACATCTTGTATCCGACATTGTAGAATTTGAACCAATATTTCAAGATGGATGGGATGGGGTATTAGTATATCTGACACATAATTTAAATGTAATAATTTGTCCTCTAAAAAAGAAAATATTGAATGAATGGATCGTAAATTCTTTGATTTTGGTATTTCTTTTTTTTCTTCGAGGAAAGGCACCAATCGCGACGAGAAAGGAATTTCCAAAACGACTGCAAAAACCTCTGATATTCTTTGAGAATAAAAATTATTGTTGATGTTGAGCACAACAAATCGATTTTGGTTAAAATAATTAACCGAATGCATCAAATAATTCTGTTGAGACATTCGAGTAATTAAACGTTTCACAAGTACTGAACTGAATTTATTTTCATAACCTAAAATTTCCATGGGTTCGTGAAAAACCGATTCATTTAAACCATGATCATGAGCAAGTGTATAAATATACTCCTGAAAGAGTAACGGATATAAGAAGCGTTGTTGCCGAGATCCATATTTTTCTAAATATCCTTTTAATTCTTCCATTTTAAATTAGACTTGAACCAGACATTTCTTGGGTAATCAAATGATACATAGTGCGATATGGTCAGAACAAGGTATATATAAATATAAGTATATATTTATATAAGTAAGTATTATTATATACTAATTAATAATAATTAATAATAGTAAGAAACAAAAAAATAGATACCCACTAAACAGGGAGTCCAATCAACAGATCTTCTTATTCTCTTTCCAATTGTTTTATGTTCATTAACATTAAAAGGAGAAGGTTCAAAATCTTTTATTTTTGCAACCCAATCGCTCTTTTGACTTTGGAATTAATTCTCTTTATCAGTATACTCTTTCTTCTACACATCTGCCTACGCTCCATAATCACAATATGGAATAGTTAGGATTCTAAAAAAAAAAAAAAAATGGATGATCCACTCACAGAGGAACCCTTTCCCGCATCAGGCACTAATCTATTTTTAACGTCTAATTAGATCGGGTAATCATTCAAATTAAGAACAGAAGCTCGTTGCTTTTTGTTTCCCTAGAATTGGGACCATAGGACTCTATCCATTTATTCACTCGACCAAAAACGGTAAATGTGAATTCATTTTACCCCCTTCCAAAAATCAAAGTTTTGTACCGATCCGGTAAGGATGATGTATCCTCAGAGTTCTACATTAATAATTAATACGACATGCTATTTTTTCCATTCATTACCTTTCAGGATCAGTCGTGGTCTTATAGACTCTACCAATAGTCTGGACGAATCCGTTGCTTCATCCAAATGTGTAAAAGATAATAGTCGCACTTAAAAGCCGAGTACTCTACCGTTGAGTTAGCAACCCAGATAAATATGTGGGTACGATCGAAATCAAAATATTAATACTACTAATTGGATTGCACAACCCCCAAAAAAGATGGAAATTAAACTAACAACCTGAACTAACATCTAAAAGACAGATTTTCTTATAAATTAAATTAGAATATTCTAATTAGAGTATTCTAATTTATAATAAATAAACATCAAAAAAGACGGATCAGATTAAAATACAACGGATTTCCAGATAAGATAAATGAAGGTGTAAAAATTGACAGATCACTCGTTTTCTCAATTCAATAATGTTTATTTTTCATTAAGAAAAGACTTATTATATAACAGTAAGTCCGCCAACCCCATCATTTTAGTGAAGTAAAAAACTAATATGGAATGGGGATAAATAGATCTAGCTATCTATGATGATCAATTATATTTGTTCGGTACACCATTGTCAATATGAATTGAATGTTGAGAAAAAGCAAAAAAATGCATTACATTAAATAAACAAATTTATTTAAATAAATCAAAGAAAAACTTGTGTTGGATTAGCACGATATAAATAAAAAATAAGTATAAGTATAGAAAAATCTCGAATTAATTAAATTAAATCAACAGAGGTACAATAAGCAAGATGAACCCCTTGTTTGTTGGTGAATTCCCACAACAAAAAAAGTAAATAGGTAGGAATAAAGCAAGAAAGAGGCAAATGTTAAGAAAAGAATTACACAAAGATCGATACTAGACAACCTCTCCCACTTTTTTATTTATTTGATAATTTTTTACTTTGATTAATTCGAAGTTCTTTAAACAATTCTGCCTTCTTAAAAATATCATGAACAGTTCCTGTAGGCTGGGCCCCTTTTTCAAGGAAATATAGAATAGCGGGAACATTTAAATAAGTTTTCTTCTTTATCGGATCGTAAAAACCCACTTTACGAAGGTCTCTTCCCTCTCTTCGGGATCGAACATCAATTGCAACGATTCGATAGATTGCCCATTGGGATAGATAAACAATGCCCCCCCTAGAAACGTATAGGAGGGTTTCCTCTCGTACGGCTCAAGAAAGAATGATTCTAATTTCCACATCTATATATAATTAGAATACCAAAAAAATCCATAAAAAAAAAATTCTGAATTAGACTATGATTTAAGTTGTTTTCTTGTTCTTTCTTATCCTACAGAAAAAATAAATATCATTCGTACTCATAACTCAAGTTGGGTAATTCTGAAAGAATTTGGAGGTAAATTCTTAAATATTTATTGAGCCGTCTCTAACCTATTTTCTTTGTCTCATCTCAAATATATTTTTATTACTAATTCCGTTCAATTATTGAGACAATTGAAAATAGTGTTTCCTTGTTCTGGAATCTTTTATCTTTGTTTTGTTAAATCATTGGGTTTAGACATTACTTCGGTGATCCTTACTCTGTTCAAAATGGCAGCAACATACCTTTTGTTTTTTTTTTCTATGAAAAAATTTATACGAACGATTAATTCTCTTGTGATACACTTTTGATCGATTTGACTAATTCCTACAAATTTTACTTTTTTATTGATTTCAAACTTGTTTGAATTTGAATCTTTCGATTTCTATATTTTCTATATTAAAGATATACTTAATTAAAGATATACTTACAAAGTTGTTCCAACTTATTGATTGTCATTAACCCTAGATCCTTCCCCTTGATAAATAAAATGAATCCCTATTTTCTGCTCGAGCTCCATCATGTACTATATACAACCCAATACAAAAAAATTTGGGTACTAGTGAAACAGAACAAACTATGTCGAGCCAAGAGCATCTTCATCCCTATGGAAAATGGCGGATTCTTAATCCACAGCCGATCATGTCCTTCAAGTCGCACGTTGCTTTCTACCACATCGTTTCAAACGAAGTTTTACCATAACATTCCTCTAATTTCGAACCAGTATGGAATTGATTCAATATGGAATCATGAATAGTCATTGGCTCAATGAGTACATAATAGTTCATACTTTCTTTTTATCTATATCTTCCTTTTATCTAATGATAAAAAAAAAAGGGGTAAAAACTTTCTTTTATCAATAAGTAAGGTCGATTTCTCGCACACACTTCTTCGAGTTTTTCATAAACTAAGAAATCAGTCAAAATAATTTAAATAATCCACTACTTCAACATCATGGCTCTAAATACATTATAAATTTTCCAGTAATGACTGAATTGGATTGTTAATTCAATTAACAAGTCAACGCAATCATAACTAAATCAATCCAAAAATGGGATCCTCTTATGGGATCCTAGACTATTGATAGTCTAGGAACAAAATAGGTCCGCCCAACCAAAATGCATTCTGCTCTTATTTTGTTTTAATTTTACCCCACTCCAGTTTAGGAGCTTTAAGATAAGTGATGGAATTTGTGCCAAAAACAGCATACTCCTTTGTTTAGTCTCCACATAGACTTGGAATACCTTCGCTTACTTTATTAAGAAAAGGAGAGGCCTTTCTTTTACATTTCGATTCAAAATACATAATATCCATTATGTGATGTGAGAATTCAAATATCATGAGAGATATGGGACATCAAATTTATCTATTTCTAAATAATTCATTAACTTTTCATTATGAATAGGAGTAGTACGAACCTATGCTAAATTGAATGATACACACCCAATTTGGGATGAAATCCTTGATCTATATTCCTATACTACCCATATTCAATATAAAATATATTTATATTTATTTGCATTTGACACTTTATTACATTTGTGAGAAAGCAAACGAAAGAAAAGATATGATTCTGAGAATAATTAATTAGAATTCATAGATTGTTTTCTTTAACATTAAGAATTTTCTTTTATGTTTAATGTTGAATCTAATGTAATCCAATCTTTCGATTCTGATATAACTGATCTGGGACGGAAGGATTCGAACCTCCGAGTAACGGGACCAAAACCCGTTGCCTTACCACTTGGCCACGCCCCATTTAGATTTATATTCGACACTAATAAACACTAATATCCTTATGGGTTATTCGTCAATTCCAGATGAAATTCCAACAATTCCAGACAATATCTTAATATATATGAGATATATTGTTATTGTTATTCCTGAGATTGGACACATGTAGATATAGAATACAAAAGAATTCATTGATCATTACATATAATTCAATTAAGATATTGTATGAAAGTATATTCTCATTTGAAAATGGTAATGATTTTTGATTTTGGGGAGTTCAAAGAAAAAGAAAGATTTTTTTACCTACCGTCTTTCTTCATTTTCCCCTTATATCAATAAATAAAAAAAAAAATTATCTCTAAAAACGAAATGCTTGTTATGCTTAATATGTTTAGTTTAATCTGTATCTGTCTGAATTCTGCCCTTTATTCAAGTAGTTTTTTATTCGCAAAATTGCCCGAGGCTTATGCCCTTTTCAATCCAATCGTAGACGTTATGCCCGTCATACCTGTACTTTTTTTTCTCTTAGCCTTTGTTTGGCAAGCTGCTGTAAGTTTTCGATGAAATCTTTAATACTCCCCTAAAAACATTCCTAATTTATTCGATAAAAAAAAAAGATTCTAATGATTGATAAAATCAAATAAGTTGTACAAACCTTCTATTCAAAAATGGAAATTCTTCTATATTGGAATTGGATAACCGCAATGCTGAGTTTGAATCAGTTTATTTCTTCGTTGTGTTCTTTTCCAGTAAGCAAGGACTTTTGAGGCTCACCCACAATACTTAATTGTGGATATGAAAGAAATTTTTTTGAACAAAGGAATCATAATCTTATTACAAATAAATTCGTGAACGCAAAAATTCCTTTTTTTTTTTTCGAGAAAGCGCTTAACTTAATTAATATTAAAATTCAATGAATTCTTTTTTTTTTTCTTTTTTGTGTCATGTCAAAATAAAATAGTATATGTGCTAGAAAATAGAGAATCTATTCCCTAAAAAAAAAAAAAGGATCTTATCCTGGAGATTGTGTAATGCTTACTCTAAAACTCTTCGTTTACGCAGTAGTGATATTCTTTGTTTCTCTCTTCATCTTCGGATTCTTATCTAATGATCCAGGACGTAATCCTGGACGCGAAGAATAAAAAATAAGAGATTTATCTTTCTTTTTTATGAATTTTCTTATCCATAGATTATTTATTATATATTATAATAAAAGAAGGATCTATATTTTTTCGAATTCGAAAGTCCCAAGTGATCAGAAGAAGCGGAGAGAGAGGGATTCGAACCCTCGGTACGAATAACTCATACAACGGATTAGCAATCCGCCGCTTTAGTCCACTCAGCCATCTCTCCCAATTCAAAATTTAAAATTTTTCATGTGATGCGTGAAGTAAAGATTGCTAAAAAACCCTGTTATACTTCTTCTTTATTTTTTTTTTTTTTTATTAATTATTTTTATTATAAGGTTATAAGAATATATAAGGTTATAAGAATATATATTTTGAATATTCTATTTTATATTATAACCTTATAATAAATTTATTAAAGATAATAGAAATAAAGATAAAGATACATCAGATATGCACGAAATTTGATCAGCAATTCAATTTAGATAACGATAACTATTCGAATATCTTCAATAGAAATAGAAAAATACCTTATTTCTTTGATACCTTATTTCTTTGATTTCGTACAAAAGGTTCTTTTATTCCCCCGGCCTGGCTAGGTACTAGTCGGGCCATTATCCATTTTGTTACAATTAATCACTCATAAATTAAATAATTTATAATTATAAATTATTTTCAATAAAAAATACTTATTTGTTATTGAAGCAACAACAAGAAGGGTTATTTCTATTCTTAGAAATATCTATTTTTTTTTTTCTTTTTTTATTTCCAGGCCAGTAAGTAATCCCATAACTAGTAAAAAGTAAATTCAAAATATTCAAATAAAAAATAAGAAATATAAAATAAATTAGATTAAATCAATAAAATATTAAATAAAAATATATAATTTTTATTAGATAATTTTATGAACCTTTTACTTGTCTTGTTCCTTGAACAAGCTTTGTTTGAAGAGTTGAGATACAATTGACACGAATTCCTAAGATTTAGCAGTTGAATAAAGAAGTTGATAAAAGAAAAAATAGAGTCCGGTATTCTTGCTCTTACATAACTCATTTTAAAAGTCCAACTTCAATGATTCCCTCAAGCCGGGACTGTCGGTAATAGTAATTTACTTATCAGAAAACGAAAAATAGAACTTTTGATCTGACTTTACGTTATTTAAATAAGCTTTCTTCTGTTCACCTATTTTATCAAGCACTCGGACGGGACAGAATACGTGTCAATACCAGAATTGACATGATTCTTATGCTATCTTGATTACGTGTCACTCCTTTGTTCGACAAATGATCCATTAATATACAATAATTAATTTGTAGCGGGTATAGTTTAGTGGTAAAAGTGTGATTCGTTCTATTAACAACTTAAATAGTTAAGGGGTACTTACCTTTTATTCATATTCCGATCAAAAACTTTATTTCTTAAAAAGGTTTAATCCTTTCCCTCTTAATGCTACACTTGAGAAAAATATAAATTCTCGCGATTTGTATCTAAAGGTCAATTTAAAATTGAATAAAATTGGATTATGGAATCACGAAGCATAATTTTTTGTTGAATCAACTCTTCCAATTGAATGAGTATGAGTAAAGGATCTATGGATGAAGATACAAAAGTGGATTTCTAATCGTAACTAAATCTTCCATTTTTTTTTGTTATAAAAGGTAGGAGATTGAAGCCAAATAGCTAGAAAACGATAGCTTTGGTTTACTAGAGCCATCGACATAAGGTCTAAGCTCGGTGGAAAACAAGTGCTTTTCCTCAG